TATAAAAGAGATAAAATTCATTATGTGGGGTATGACTATGAAAAGGGGCATAAGTCGAGCTACAAGAAAAATTCCCGCTGCTACCATCGTAGCAGCATGTATAAGGGCCGAAATAGGGGTCGGCCCTTCCATTGCATCAGGTAACCATACATGAAGGGGAAATTGTGCAGATTTAGCAATCGCACCAGCAAATAATAGAACAGCGCACAAAGTAACAAATACAGAATTGACCTCATTATTAGAAATCAAGTTATTGAATATTTGAAATAAATCACGAAATTCGAAACTCCCCGTTATCCAATAAAACCCTAAAATGCCTAATAATAAACCAAAATCACCAACACGATTAGTTACAAATGCTTTTTGACAAGCCTTTGCTGCAACAGGTCGTGTGAACCAAAATCCTATTAATAGATACGAACACATTCCAACCAATTCCCAAAAAATATAAATTTGTATCAAATTTGAACTAGTAACTAATCCCAACATGGAAGTACTGAAAAAACTCATATAAGCAAAAAATCTCAAATATCCGTGATCATGAGACATATAATTATCACTATAAATCAGAACCATAATTCCAACAGTAGTGATTAATATTGACATAATAGAAGTAAGTGGATCGATCAAGTATCCGAATTCTAAAGAAAAATCATTATTTATAATCCAAGACCATACATATTGATAGACAGAACTGCTATTTATTTGCTGAATAGACAGATTCAGAGAAAAAATCATGACTATACTTAACAATAAAACGCTCTGAAAAGCCCACATACGACGAAGACTTTTTGTTGCCGTCGGAAAAAGAAGAAGTCCCAACCCTATTAACATAGGAACTGGAAGTGGAAGAAAAGGTATTATCCACGCATATTGATATGTCTGTTCCATAAAAAAAGTTTTTTATTCTTAATTAATTGTTTTCGATTCACCGGATCTTACCTCTTTCGAAAAAAGTCAATAAAAAATCAAGATATGCACTAACTTATTGAATAATTTTATATTAGTATTTATTCTGAGTCTTTTCAAAATCGTTCAAATATTCAAAACAAGAAGTTACAGTTGGTCAAATGATATTACTAAGTGACATATAAAAACGAATACTTATAATAGGAAAATGAAAATATAGCAAGGATAAAAATTTAGGCTAAAAAGAATACTTTATCCTGATATGAATTATAGGATTAACTAAGGGCATTGGTCTAATGAAAAAACCTCTTGATTTTCGTTAGTTTATTTAAACTCATTAACTAATTCATTATGGGATTGATTGTTTTCTATTTCAATCAAAACAATTTATTAGTAAAGTTTAGAAGATTATAGATCTAAAATGAACCTTTTTTATCAAGTTTGACTAAAAAAAGACTCCATTTATTAGGCAAAAGTTTACAATCCTTTGAGGTATTTTATTACATGTAAATAAAGTATAGAATAAGGAAAATAAAGGGTTTTTAGGTTATTTATTTCTTTTATTAAGTTTGATTTAGCAGATTCTAAAGATAGAACTTTGAGAGATAAACAACGAGAACTAAAAGTTCCAAAACAAAAATTTTTTTATTTCGAGTAATTTTTGATCCAATTTTAACGGATATTTGACATATCTATATTTCTTTTTTATGAAGAAAATCTTATTTAGATATATGAAGAGAATCTTATTTAGATAAAAAATATAGAATGAATAAGAAATAAGAATTCGTTTTGAACAATAGATGTCTTTCACATCCAACTATAACAATGAGTAACTTTTAAATGGCAGTTCCAAAAAAACGTACTTCGATATCAAAAAAGCGTATTCGTAAAAATATTTGGAAAAGGAAAGGATATGGGGCGGCGTTAAAAGCTTTGTCATTAGGGAAATCTCTTTCTACCGGGAGTTCAAAAAGTTTTTTTGTACGACAAACAAATAAGTCCTAAAATATCGGAATAATCAGATCAAAAAATCGGCTCATTAATTTGTTAATATCAAAGTGAATATAAAATGAATAATTGGCAGTACCTATTCTAATCAATATGAACTCAATATGAAATAGACCCTTAATTTGAATTTTATAAAAGAATTCTTCTGTTTTCTGAATTCTAAAATCTAAAAAAAAAAAAGAAGAAAGAAAAAATACAAAATTTTTTATTGATTTTATTTTTAGTATATTTTTTCACTCAAATTTTGGTGGTGGGGAGTCTTCTTTTCCCCATCGACCTTTACAAGAATGACAAATTCTTATGTTTCTCGGGAAGGCCAGATATAATATTTTTAGTTCAAATTAATGAAGTGTTTAAACTAATTGATTCCGTGTTAAAAATTTTTGGATAACTTTCTGACTTCTTAATTTATTTACTATATGGAATGAGTTTTCTATATATCTCCAATTTTCAGCCCAATCAATATCAATAAAAGAACTTAATTGTTGCAATGTTATGTACAAAAAATGTGTCAATTTGGAATAATCCAAAATTGACATATTTTAAATTAATTGATCAAATTGATTTTTTGTTTCAAATTTATAAAATCAGATAAACCAGAAAGAATGACAATAAAAGTAAAAAATGAAACTAATGAACCTTCAAATTGACTTTTGAACTCATTTTTTTATCAATTTGAATCTTTACTAAAAAAACTTATTTGATTGAATTGACTTGTTCAATCTCGACGATTGAACATAAATAGGGTATTATGAGTTCGAGCAAGCCGCTATGGTGAAATCGGTAGACACGCTGCTCTTAGGAAGCAGTGCTAGAGCATCTCGGTTCGAGTCCGAGTGGCGGCATGCCATCTTCTAAAAGAGATCCAATAGATCTTATAATAAAAATAAATTAAATTCCCTATTTCTATTTCTTAATTAATATAGGGGATTCCCTCCCCTTTTTTCATTTTTATGATATTTTCAACTTTAGAGCATATATTAACTCATATTTCTTTTTCTATTGTTTCAATTGTAATCACACTTCATTTGATAACCTTATTGGGCAATGAAATCATAAAACCATATGATTCGTCAGAAAAGGGGATGATAGCTACTTTTTTATGTCTAACAGGATTATTAACCACTCGTTGGATTTATTCAGGCCATTTCCCGCTAAGTGATTTATATGAATCATTAATTTTTCTTTCATGGAGTTTCTCCCTTATTCATATAGTGCCTTATTTCAAAATAAGAAAAAATGATTTAACCACAATAACTGCCTCAATTACTATTTTTACCCAAGGCTTTGCTACTTCGGGTCTTTTAAATGAAATATACAAACCCACAATATTAGTACCTGCTCTACAATCGGAATGGTTAATAATGCACGTAAGTATGATGATATTGAGCTATGCGGCTCTTCTTTGTGGATCATTATTATCAGTAGCACTTCTAGTCATTACATTTAGAAAGATTTTTTATAGTTCTAAAAGTAATAATTTATTAAAATTAAATGAGTCGTTTTCATTTGGTGAAATCCAATACAAGAATGAAAGAAACAATATTTTTCAAAAAACTTCTTTTTTTTCTGATAAGAATTATTACAAGGCCCAATTTATTCAACAATTGGATTATTGGAGTTATCGTGTGATTAGCCTAGGATTTATCTTTTTAACCATAGGTATTCTTTCAGGAGCAGTATGGGCTAATGAAGCATGGGGATCATATTGGAGTTGGGATCCAAAAGAAACTTGGGCCTTTATTACTTGGATCGTATTCGCAATTTATTTGCATACTCGAACAAATAAAAATTTGCAAGGAGCAAATTCCGCAATTGTGGCGACTCTAGGCTTTCTTATCATTTGGATATGCTATTTTGGGGTCAATCTATTAGGAATAGGGCTACATAGTTATGGTTCATTCACGTTAACCTATAGTTAAATTCAAGAAAAGTTCTTAAGAATACAAACAGAATGCAATACGGTGTATATAAAGCATCTTGTCTCAACCGGCGAGAACCGTGTGAATCAAGTAGTATAGTGATTCACGCGGTTCTCGCAAAGACCGAGTACATTGGGTAAAATTTTAAATTCATAGTTTGTTTTGACTTTATTTAAAATTTAATTTAAGAGAATAAAAATACTTCTTTTTTTTTTCATTAGCCAACCAACTCTAAAAATAATAGGAGTTTTTTTTTAGAAAACTATCTATAAAAATAATTAGATAGAATACCTTCAACCTTGTCAACTGATAGTGAAAGAACAAAATCGGGGTACATACCAATACCTATTACGGGTATAAAAATGGAGATGGAAACAAATAACTCGCGCGGTCCAGAATCAAAAACATAAGAGTTTGGAGTATTAAATAACTTGTATCCATAGAATATCTGGCGTGACATAGATAATAAATAAATAGGAGTTAATATCATTCCAATTGCCATTACAAAAGTGATGGCAATTTTGGGCATTAAAAGATATTTTTGGCTGGTAATTATTCCTAAAAATACTAGCACTTCTGCAACAAAACCACTCATACCCGGTAATGCAAGGGAAGCCATGGAAAAACTACTGAACATTGTAAAGATTTTTGGCATGGGGATAGCTACTCCACCCATTTCATCGAGATAAACAAGACGTATTCTATCATAGCTCGTTCCCGCCAAGAAAAAAAGTGCAGCACCAATAAAGCCATGAGAGATTATTTGTAAAATAGCTCCATTGAGTCCCGTATCGGTTATCGAAGCAATTCCTATAAGTATGAAACCCATATGAGATACGGAGGAATAGGCTATTCTTTTTTTTAAATTACGTTGGCCGGGAGATGTTGAAGCTGCATAGATTATTTGTATTGTGCCTACTACCATCAACCAAGGAGAAAATATAGAATGAGCGTGTGGTAATAATTCCATATTAATCCGAATCAATCCATACGCTCCCATTTTTAATAAAATTCCGGCTAGAAGCATACAAGTACTGTAATGTGCCTCTCCGTGGGTATCTGGTAACCATGTATGTAGGGGTAGAATCGGCAATTTGACAGCAAAAGCAATTAAAAATCCAATATAGAATATGATTTCCAAAGCCACAGGATACGACTGAT